AATAAAATTAGGTAGGTCGCTAGTACAGTTCCCTATCTATAATTTTGCTATTTACTTAAATATTAAATATAAATAATTTTACTGGAATATTGGAGGAATCCCTTGGATGGGTAGTAAGTACAATTTTGAATGTTTTGCTTATGTACAAAGTAACAAATATTATAATTGGATCGTTCGATCACTTTTCAGTCATTCATTGAATGATAAATCACTACAAGTGAAGGAGATACACGATTTAAATAACGAAAGATCCAATATTTAAAAATTGTATCTAAAATGACTGGAAAAGTAGAAACAAGACCGGATATAATTTGATCATTATGAGCAAATCCAAAATCTTTGTAGACAGAGCCAATCATTAATTCCCAACCGTGGGGCGAATGGAATCCTATACATAAATCAGTTAATAAAAGAATAGAAAAAGCTTTTATTGTGTCGCTTAAGTTGTATAGGAATTCTTGAAACCAAGAGTTAAGAATAACAAGTTCTTCATTACCTAGAATAGAATAACCACTTAGAATACCGAAACAGATTATATTTGTCGAGAAGTGTAAAATTGTATGGATGCGATCCTCGTTGTGCATCTTGATCAATTGGATCGTTTCTTTGTAGATTTCGATGCGAGGCTTTTGTAAATGTGTTTCCGGGTATTCCTTTATCATTTCGTCCAAACGTAAGAGTTCCTCTAAGTCTATGAATTCTTTTAGAATACTCTTTTCTTGAATATCATTCAAAAAAATTTCGGATTGCCTAGTATTCCACCAATTAGTAAACCAAGATTCCAGACTTTTATTAAATGAGAGAGAGATCCACCAAGGCAAAAATACTATAGATGCAAGATATAGAAGGGAAATTAATACTTTCTTTTTTGCCATTTTTTCGTCTGTGAATTTTAAAATTTTTAATGAACGCACCTCATTCGTCGACTCTATATGATACTAATATTTCTATCAAGCATAAGTTCTATTACAAGTCATCGATGTATTTCCGGATTTTTTTGTGATTCAGTACAGCGGTTAGTCCTTGAATTTAGAAAGAATATAGAATAAGAAAGAGCCCTCTTCAAATTAATAGTGGTCGGATTTCGAGACGAAAGAACTCCCGTTCTATCAAAATATCAAATATTTAGAAAAAAAAAAATTCTTTACTTTATGATGAAATGTTTTGTTTTGATATATGATGAATCTATCATTTCGATTTGTTACTGAATTGAGTTAAGTGGATTTACATACGCATAAAAAAAATTGTGGACATAAACAATTTAGTTTTAGAATTGTTTCATATACGTTTGCTTTGGCTCGAGTAAGCGTTCTGAAGAAACTTCAGTTAAGTTATGCTATAGAAAAAAAGATGATTCTTGAGTTTTTTATCTCTTGCAAAGTATTCATTCTTCAGTTCCTTTTTTCAAAATACTTCAATTGGTACACGCAAGAAATAGGCCAATTCAGCAGCTTTTTGCTCAATCTCTCGTGGAGTAAAATTCTCATCAGTACGAGTCAAGGGAATGGCTCCTTGTCCTTTTATTTCCATATAAAGGACACGACGAGCATAAATACCCTCTTTAATTTCTATTCTGATGGACTGAATGTCTTTCATAAGGAATCGGAGGAATATGCGACGATTTTTTCCAGGAAATCCCCAACGAAAAATACACACTATGCCCTCTTTTATATCGAATCGATCATAACCACTACCTACATTCCACGAAATTGTGCACCACAAATAGGAGCTAATAAAAAGACCTGCGATCCCATAGAAAGACATCACGATACCTTGTGGAAAAAAAATTATTTGCTGAGAAGGAAATAAAGATATAAAATTCCTACCAAAATAACTGGACGTTCCAACCAATAAAAACCCTAATGAACCTAAAAAAAGAATAAAGGCCCAACAGAAATTACTTGTTTTTCGAGACCCCGCTATAAGTTCTACCCATATACGTTCTGATCGCCAACTCATACTCTAACTAGACCTAGTTGCATTTTATTGGAATTGGAGAATAACAAAAATAATTTTTTTTTTACTTTTTTTTGTTTCCGAAGTAACTCTCATCAACCAGCACTATTATGATGTGAACCTTTAGGGATAATTCATCGAATTTCTTAGATCCAAACTAAAATAATAACATCCCTTTCATATGATTTCCTAATACATATAGATATATTGACTTTACATTTCAGAAATTATCCCCGATCCCGAGCTATTTGAAAATAGTTATAATTCATTTATCATGTTTACACATACATAAGAGCTTATGCCCGAAGGAAGCCGCATATTATACCATATTTTACTAAATAGATATCCGTGTTATGATCCAAGTAAGTCTTGAAAAAAAAAAAAATATATATATATAAGATTTGTCCTTGTTGTATCTAAAAAATCTTGTTTTTTTGAACATAAAGAGATAAAGAAGCCATTGCAATTGCCGGAAATACTAAGCCCACTAAAGGCACAAAAATGGAGGGGAGACTGTTGAGAGTTATCATAGAATGGGTACCTCGATTTAATATTTGTACCTGTTATTTATTGTTATATTTATTGTTTTATATTTGAACCTTATCCTTATATTGTTATAAAGATATCTTATAATTCATATATAATTGTTATATTATACTAAGTATACCTAAGTGAGTATATATATACTTAATAGGTATAGGGAGTCTATAAGTATATGTTTTAAGAAATATATATTAATTTAATTGTTTTAAGAAATATATATTAATTAATAAAATACAATAAATATATAAATAAATGGACCTATTCATCTTTCTACATGTTTCTAATTCATCTTTCTACATGTTTCTACATGAAATATATATATACGATAATCCACCCTTTTTATATTCGTATTAGTAGTTATTATCTTTTCTTGTCTTATAAATTTCATAATTTAATAAAATTGGAAAGTATTTCCTAAAAACTCCCAAAGAATTCGTTATAATACGATCCAACAAAAAGGATTCTTAGTGGGGGATTATTTTCGGGAGATATAGAAAGATGCAAGACCTTGTTAACTAATTCCACGGAAGAAAGCGAAAGAATTCACTCTTTTATTTTGAAAGAATTCACTCTTTTGTTTAATAGAGATTTCCTAGTTAGTATTAGTAACCAGGAATATCGATAAAAAAACGATCCGGATGGTTCTTTCTACAATTCAATCTTATGTTACCAAAGTCAAAATCCATTCTTCGGATTTTGACTTTGATTCCTATAAATTAAATAACTACTTGATCACCACACATAAAAAAATTTATTAAGTTTTATTAAATTAAGACTCTAAGGCTCTAATCTAATTTTCATTCAAAGGAAAGAAAGCATGTAGCCGAAATAACTCACTCAGAACGCCCTTTAAAGGATTACGTGGTACGATTGGATCGAATAAGCCCTTATGGAATAAATATTCAGCCACTTGTGAATCCTCAGGTACTGTCTTATTCAATGTTTGTTCAATTACTCTTTTACCTGCAAATGCAATATAAGCATTGGGTTCGGCAATAATGATATCTCCCAACATACCAAAACTAGCCGTCACCCCGCCTGTGGTAGGGGATGTAAGGATTGCTACATAAAATAACTTTTTATTTAATTGATAATCATATAAAGCGGAAGATATTTTAGCCATTTGCATCAAGCTCAAGCTTCCTTCTTGCATGCGTGCTCCTCCGGAAGCACACACTAGAATAAGAGGTAAAAATTGATTGGTAGCATACTCGGCCAAACGTGTGATTTTTTCGCCCACTACAGATCCCATACTACCACCCATAAACTGAAAATCCATAACACCAATTGCTACGGGAATACCATTTAGTTGACCTGTGCCTGTTTGAACAGCCTCAGTTAATCCTGTATTTTTTTGATAAGAATCAATACGATCTTTATAAGGTTCCTCCTCCGAATGAAATTCAATGGGATCCAGAGAGACCATGTCTTCGTTCATAGGATCCCAAGTACCGGGATCAATCGAAAGTTCGATTCTATCAAAACTACTCATTTTCAAATGACATCCACATTGTTCACAAATATTCATTTTTGATTTTAAAAATTTCTTATAATTTAATCCATAACAATTTTCGCATTGAATCCACAAATGCCTGTATTTTTGAGTTACATTTAAATTATTAGAACTTATACTAAAATCACTATCATCTGCGCTAGTTTTTATACTGGAACTCTCGCTTTTACTACTATTTACGCTTTCGCCACAAATGTAACTATAAATGTAGCTGTCACTGTAATTGTTACTGTTGCTTAAAATATAACTATCAATACAAATTTGAGAACCAAGATAACTGTCAATACAACTATTAATGTGATTATTCAAACTATAATGAGAATTAGTATCATACATGGAACGATCGTGGCGAGTATCGTCACTTTGGGGTGCATTATTCATATAACTAGAAGTCTGATAACTATAAAAAGAACTTTTTAGTTCACTTAGAAAAGAACGGTTGTTGTCAATCTCAAAATTTTTATTTTCAATATCAAAATATATGGAATAACTGTCCCTATTACTATCCCTAACGAAAAAAGTGTCATCAGATATGAAATTCCGAATGTATCTGTCGCCGACTAAATGATCAACATTACTGTAATTAGACTTGTCGCTAAAATTTAAAATGTCTTTATCCATATCATTTAAAATTGGATCTTCACTTACACTGGTATTTTCAAAAGGACCAAGACTGTCCATTGATTTACTTAGCCTACACCTGTATTCTAACTCCCCGTTAAACAACATCGAATCGAACCGCCATTTTTCCATAGAACTTTCTTGCCCCTCATTTACATGAAAATACAATAGATGAATAGTCATTCGATGAAAATAATTTGAATATTCCGATCAGAATAAGCATATAAATCCAATCACTAGGGTTAGTAACTAATAACGAGGGGATATTGAAAAAAAAAAAAAAAAAAAATAGTAGTTTCTCCTATGCTATGAATATAAAGAACCTTTTTCGTAAAATCTCGCCTACTAATATAATAAGTTTATATTT